GTCTATTTTTAGGAATTTTGCGAAGAAAAAACCAAAAACGGAATTAAAAATTGACGATTTTGAGAAAGAAAAGATGAAGAAAACTCTGAAGGCTCTCGATGAAAACGAGAAGAAGAGAGAAGAAGAAAATGAACGAATGGCAATAGCAGAAATTTGGGATAGCGTTATATTTGCTCAAGCAATAAGAAGTTTGATACTCCTGATCCACGCTTTTCTTAGAAAAAACATTATATTGCCTTCATTGATAATAGCTAAAAATGTTGGACGTATGTTATTATTCCAATACCCCGAGTGGTATGAGGATTTTAAGGACTGGAAGAGTGAAATGCATGTTAAATGTACGTATAATGGTATTCCACTATCAGAAACAGAATTTCCTCAAGATTGGTTAACAGATGGTCTTCAGGTAAAAATTCTATTTCCTTTCCGTTTAAAACCTTGGCGAAGATCTAAACTACGATCTCATCATGGAGATCCAATGAAAAAAAAAGTAAAACAAGAAAATTCTAGTTTTTTAACAGTTTGGGGAACGGAAACAGAACTTCCTTTTGGTCCTGCCCGAACCCTACCTTCTTTTTTTGAACCCATATATAAAGAACTAAAAAAAAATATTCGAAAAGTGAAAAAGAATTATTTTCTACCTCTAAAAGTAAAAGTTTCAAAACCATGGGTTATCAAAATTTTTCCAGTTCTAAAACGAATAATGAATAAACTTGAAAAAGTAAACCCAATTTCTTTATTTGAATTCAAGAAGGTGAAAGTATATGAACCAAATGAAAATGCAAAAGATTCAAAAGATAATAATAAGATTATTCCTGAATCGACCATGCAAATTCAATCTATGAATTGGACAAATTTTTTATTCATAGAAAATGAAATGAAAGATCTTGCTGATAAGACAATCATAATCAGGAATCAAATAGAAGAAATCGCAAAAGAAAAGAAAAAAAAAGTTCCAGCCTATGATGATAAAAGACCAGAATTAAAGAAAGATATTTGGCGGATATTCAAAAGAATAAATACTCGATTAATATGCAAATCACATTATTTTATGAAATCTTTCATTGAAAAAATATACATGGATATCCTGCTATGTATGGTTAGCATTTCGAAGGTCAATGCACAACTTTCAACAAAAAAAATTATCAATGAATCCATTTACAACGATGAAAGAAATCAAGAAGGAATTGATGAAACAGATCAACATACAATGAACTTGATTTCGACTATAGAAAAAGAAAAGGACTTTTCTAATCCTAGTAATAATTCAAATACTTATTACGATTTATCTTCCTTGTCCCAAGCATATGTATTTTACAAAATATCACAAACCCAATTACTTAACAACCATCACTTTAGATCTGTACTTCAATATCGCGGTACCCATCCTTTTATTAAGGACAAGATAAAGTATTATTCTATAACCCGAGGAATATTTAACTCCAAATCAAGGTATAAGTATAAGAAAATAAAGAAGCCTGGAATGAATGAATGGAAAAACTGGTTAAAGGGTAATTATGCATACAATTTATCTCAGAGCAAATGGTCTCGATTAGTATTAGTAGCGAAAAAATGGCGAAAAAAAATCAATCAAAATTGTACGATTCACAATAAAGAATCAATGAAATTTTCTTCATATAAAAAAGAAAAAGACCGATCAATTCATTACAAAAAAGAAAATTTCTATACAGTGTATTTATGGCCGAATCAAAAAGAAAAATTAAAAAAGCAATATGTATATGAAAATAGAAAATTATTAAATATTAAATTAAAATAAATTATAAAAGAATAAAAAAATGAATAAAAATATTGATGCATAAAATAAATACAAAAATAGATAAGAAGAAATTCGTCCACCTCCCATAGATTTGACTCCTTCCCCTATAAATAAACTTGCAACAACAACCCCATTGATAATTCCATCAATTATATTTCTATCAAAAAACTGAGTTAGTTTGGTTAATCCCCTTATACTCAAGGTAAAAACTCTAGTATAAAAAATATCTATATAACCACAATTGTAGGACCAATTGTATATTCTATTTTTTATTTTGTCCAAGAAAATTCTTTTAGGACCTCCTTTTATAAATGAATTAATGAATTCCAAATTCTGGAACAATGAATAAACAGACCCATATAAAACATATGCTATTAATAGTCCAAAAATTGCTATACTTACCGAAAAAATTGCATTTGTAAAAAATTCATACCAATCCACGGAATAACTCGCATTGGGATGTAAAAGATTTGTCGATGGAGTTAACCATTTTGATAATATATCAAAATATATTATTCCATAATCAAAATGAATTCCTATTGTTCCAACAAACAAAGTAAATAGTACCAAAACAAACAGAGGAAATAGCATAGTATTGTCCGATTCGTGAGGATACATAGAAGTATAAATGTACTTTTTTTCGAAAGAATATGGTCTTCTTTTGTTTAGATTACTAGATATTTTATATCTATCCTTTGAAAAAAAGAAGACCATATTCTCTATTTTTGATAAAAGAAAATTTCTATCCACTTTTTTTGGAACTTCTTTTCCCCATAGAGATATTGAATGGAACGAGCTATTATTGGTGCTACTGTAATTTTTACAATTTATGCGCAAATGCCCATCAAAAGTAAGTAAATACACGCGAAACATATAAAATGCAGTTAATCCTGCTGTGAAACAAGCTATTATTGCAAAAATTGGTGAATACAACCAACTCTCATTAAGAATTTCATCTTTGGACCAAAAACAAGCAAGAGGTGGAATACCACAAATAGAAAGTGTACCTAATAAAAAAGTAGTTCTTGTAATTGGAACATATCTTTTTAAACCGCCCATCAGAATCATATTCTGACTTTTATCTGGTGAATATCCAACAACAGGTTCCATTGAATGGATAATGGCTCCGGATCCCAAAAATAATAAAGCTTTAGAATAGGCGTGAGTAAGCAAATGGAATAAAGCAGCTCGATAAGAACCTAGACCTAGAGCTAACATAATATAACCCAATTGAGACATTGTAGAATAGGCTAAACTTCTTTTTATATCTGTTTGAGCAAGAGCCAAGGTAGCTCCTAATAGTACTGTTATTACACCTATTAAAGAAATAATATTCATTATGTAAGGTATGGATATGAAAAGAGGAAGAAGTCGAGCTACAAGAAAAATTCCCGCTGCTACCATGGTAGCAGCGTGTATAAGAGCCGAGATAGGAGTAGGTCCTTCCATTGCATCAGGTAACCATACATGAAGGGGGAATTGCGCGGATTTAGCAACTGCACCGAGGAATAATAAAAAGGCACACAAAGTAGCAAATGAAGAACTGACCCCATTATTGTGTATCAAGTTATTAGTTATTTCGAACAAATCCCGAAATTCAAAACTACCAGTTATCCAATAAAAACCTAAGATTCCTAATAATAAACCAAAATCCCCTACACGATTAGTTACAAAAGCTTTTTGACAAGCACTTGCTGCAGTCGGTCGTGTGAACCAAAATCCTATTAATAAATAAGAACACATTCCCACTAGTTCCCAAAAAACATAAATTTTTATCAAATTTGAACTGGTAACTAATCCCAACATAGAAGCATTGAAAAAACTCATATAAGCAAAAAATCTTAAATATCCTTGATCATGGGACATATAATTGTCACTATAAATAAGAACCATGATTCCAACAGTAGTAATTAGTATTGACATAATCGAACTAAGTGGATCGATTAAATATCCGAACTCTAAGGAAAAATCATTATTGATGGTCCAAGACCATAGATATTGATAGATGGAACTTCCATTTATTTCTTGAATAGATAAATTGGCTGAAAATACCATAGCTATACTTAAGAAAAAAATACTAGGAAAAGCCCATATACGACGAATATTTTTTGTTGCTGTCGGAATAAGTAGAAGCCCGAATCCTATTGACATAGTAACTGGAAGTGGAAGAAAAGTTATTATCCATGCATATTGATATGTATGTTCCATAAAAAAAAAAATGAAATTTTTAATCATTCTACTAAAACTGGAATAATACAATATTCCATCCTGGTAATTTATAGGCATATTATATAATATAGTATATTAAGGAAAAATGGTTATACCAAAAGGAATACTTAATTCGAATATAGATAGTACGATCCGTACTTTAAGTTTAAATTAAAAAATAAATAAGGTTATTGTTATCAAGTAATCAAATATCTTAGTTAACAGATTAACTACTAATTTAATTCGAATTGTAATTTCAATTATGGGTATGGCACTCTTACCTTAATCAATTAATAAAAAACAATTTCCTTCCTTTCTTGTACTTGTATTTTTTTTTCTTAGCTATATATATATATGTCATAGGGTATGTATACATATGCGTAATTACTATGATCCATATTATATATATATATGAGTAATTAAATTATATATATATGATTTAATTATTTATATTTTAAATATATTAATGTGTATGTTTCAATTTTTTTAATTTAAATTTTATTATATGTTTTCATAGGTTTTTTTTAATGTGTTTGAAAAATTAAAATTTTTTTTTACTATTTTAGGAATAAATATGGATAACGGCTAAAAGGAACAATTCATTTTGAACAATACATGTCTTTCACATACAATGATAAAAATAAGTAACCCCTTTTTTTTTTAATGGCAGTCCCCAAAAAACGTACTTCTATGTCAAAAAAACGTATTCGTAAAAATATTTGGAAGAAAAAAGGAAATTTAGCTGCAGTAAAGGCTTTTTCTTTAGCGAAATCGGTTTCTACCGGACGTTCAAAAAGTTTTTTTGTACAACAAACAAATAATAAAGTCGTGGAATAATCGGAATTGACATACCCCGAAAAACGTCAAGTATTTTAAAATAAATAATTAACATTAATTAGTGTATTGAATTCCTCAATATCAAACAGGATCAGTTGGAACTAGTTGCTGTGGTATATAAATATCGTATGTGGATGTGATATGTAGAATAAGGGTATGTATATTGGGTTTGGGGTTTTTTTCTATCTACTTTTCACAATAGAAATTTTTTCTATTGTGAAAAGTAGAGTATGATTGTGATAGAAATGCAAATTTTGTTGTTTTATTTGTTATATGGTTAACTAAAAACCTAATTAATTTGGTAAATCTTACCATTATTATATATATATAATGAAATATAATAAAATAATGAAAGATATTAATACTTTACTTTGATAATAATAAAATAGTATCTAAATCGTTAGACAATGATAAATTCTTATGATTTAGTAATCAAATTGTTATACATAGAAAATCCTAGTTATTTCATTTTCTTCATTAAATAATACATTTTTTTTTCGTTTTGTTTGAATCCATAAAATAACATTGGATAAATAAAAACGAATAAACAAAAAAAAAAAGAAAAGGAACAATTCCCGGTTCTATAGCTCAGTCTAAAACTATGGAGTTTTAACTGCTTTTTTGAAAACTTAGTTTTTAGTATACCAAAGTTCATTATTAAAACCGAACTTACAACAATACGATACTAACTAAAGATTATTTTATTCTTTATTTAATAAAGATTCAAATTATCATATAAATTTCAATGAATAAAGATTCATCGATTCTAATGTTTTGTTTTATAAACTATATTGAATCCTTGAATCTCGACGATTCAACATAAATTGACTATTATTATTTCAAGTAAGCCGCCATGGTGAAATTGGTAGACACGCTGCTCTTAGGAAGCAGTGCTAGAGCATCTCGGTTCGAGTCCGAGTGGCGGCATCCTATCCTATCAAAAAAATCTTCTAAAATAGACACAATGGATCCTATACAATGGCTCCTATAATGTATTCAATTCTCGATTTCAATTCTCTTATGGGACTCCTTTTTATGATATTTACAATTTTAGAACATATATTGACTCATATCTCTTTTTCGATAATTTCAATTGTTATTACGATTTATTTGATGACCTTTTTTGTCCACGAAAGCGTAGGATTGCCTGATTTATCAGAAAAAGGAATGATAGCTACTTTTTTCTCTATAACGGGATTATTGGTTTCTCGTTGGATTTCTTCGGGACATTTTCCCTTAAGTAATTTATACGAGTCATTAATTTTCCTTTCGTGTAGTTTATCCATTATTCATACCATTTACAAGATGGGGAATCATAAAAATGATTTAAACACAATAACTGCATCAAGTACCATTTTCACACAAGGCTTTGCCACGTCGGGTCTTTTAACTGAAATGCACCAATCCGTAATATTAGTACCTGCTCTACAATCTCAGTGGTTAATGATGCACGTAAGTATGATGTTATTAAGCTATGCCGCTCTTTTATGTGGATCATTATTCTCAGTGGCTCTTCTAGTCATTACATTTCGAAAAAACATCAATATTTTTTGTAATGGTAAAGTCAAAAATTTCTTAATTAAGAAATTTATCTTTGGTAAGATTAACTATTGGAATGAAAAAAGAAGTGTTTATAAAAACACTTCTTTTCTTTCATTTCGAAATTATTATAAATATCAATTAACTCAACGTTTGGATTATTTGAGTTATCGTGTCATTAGTTTAGGGTTTACCTTTTTAACCATAGGAATTCTTTGTGGAGCAGTATGGGCTAATGAAGCATGGGGATCGTATTGGAGTTGGGACCCCAAGGAAACTTGGGCATTTATTACTTGGATCATATTCGCAATTTATTTACATACTAGAACTAGTACAAATCAAAGTTTGCAGGGTACAAATTCGGCACTTGTGGCTTCTATGGGATTCCTTATAATTTGGATATGCTATTTTGGAATCAATCTATTAGGGATAGGTCTACATAGTTATGGTTCATTCACATTAACATCTAAAATACTAAATAATTGAATAAACTACATAAAATAACGAGTACATATAAGAACAAAACATCATCCCATACCCATATTTATATATAAATATATAGTGAAAGTTCTTTCTTTGTGCAAGTTTTTTAGAACCCTTTGAGCCAGTACTGGCTCAAAGGGTTCTAAAAAACTCGAAATGTATCTGATTAAAATTGAGATTTTTAATTCATTTAATTCTTTTGCATTGTTCGGCGTTTAAAAGCGGAAAATAAAAAGACAAAAAAAATTAGATTTCCGTATTTTTAATAAAAGACTATCGATAAAAATAATTAGATAGTATAGCTTGTACCCTATCAACTGATAACGAGAGAATGAAATCGGGATAAATACCAGTCCCTAGTATGGGTAAAAAGATACAGATTGAAACAAATAGTTCTCGTGGTCCAGAATCCAAAAAATGAGAATTTGTAACATGAAATAACTTGTATCCATAGAACATCTGACGTAACATAGATAATAAATAAATAGGAGTTAATATCATTCCTATTGCCATTACAAAAGTAATTAGTATTTTTGACATTAAAAGAAATCTTTTACTAGTAATTATTCCAAAAAAAACTAATGATTCTGCAACAAAACCACTCATTCCCGGCAATGCAAGAGAAGCCATTGAAAAACTACTGAACATGGTAAAAAGTTTTGGCATTGGGATCGATACCCCCCCCATTTCGTCGAGATAAACAAGACCCATTCTATCACAAGTCGTTCCCGTCAAGAAAAAAAGTGCAGCACCAATAAATCCATGAGAGAGTATTTGTAAAATAGCACCATTGAGCCCGATTCCGGTTATGGAACCAATTCCTATAATTGTAAAACCCATGTGAGATACAGAAGAATAGGCTATTCTCTTTTTCAAATTCCGTTGACCGAGAGAGGTCGAAGCTGCATAGATTATTTGAATAGTTCCTATTATTACCAACCAGGGAGAAAATATGGAATGAGCATGGGATAATAATTCCATATTGATTCGAATAAGTCCATATGCTCCCATTTTTAATAAGATTCCAGCTAGAAGCATACATGTACTGTAATGTGCTTCTCCATGGGTATCGGGTAACCAAGTATGTAGAGGTATAATCGGCAATTTGACGGCATAAGCAATAAGGAATCCAAAATATAATATTATTTCCAATGCCACAGGATATGATTGATTAGCTAATTTTCCAAAATCTAATGTAGGTTCATTAGAACCATATAAACCCATACCCAGAACCCCTATTAAAAGAAAAATGGAGCCCCCCGCCGTGTACAAAATAAACTTTGTCGCCGAGTAGAGACGGTTCTTTCCTCCCCACATGGATAAAAGTAAATAAACAGGAATTAATTCTAACTCCCACATCATGAAAAAAAGTAAAAGGTCTCGAGAAGAAAATGGTCCTATTTGACCGCTGTACATTGCTAGCATGAGAAAATAGAACAATTGTGAATTTTTAGTAACTGGCCAAGCTGCTAAAGTAGCTAAACTGGTGATAAATCCTGTCAGTAAAATGGGTCCTATGGAAAGTCCATCGATTCCCAGTCTCCAGTGAAAATCAAAAATCTCTATCCATTTAAAATCTTCTTCCAATTGGATTAATGGATCGTCCAATTGGAAATGATGACAGAAAACGTGGGTCATTAAAAGGAGTTCTAACAAGCAAATACCTATAGCATACCACCTGAACATCTTATTTCCTCTATAAGGAAGAAAAAAAATGCAAGAGCCGACGAATATCGGCAAAACAACAAGTATTGTTAGCCAAGGAAAATTATTCGTGATAAAGACAAGATACGTTTTTGACCACAAAAGCCCGTACTTAATAAAATATATTATTCTATTCTGAATACGGGCTTTTGTCGGTAAAGAGGAATCAAATAATTAAAGTGTATTTTTTTGTAACGTATCAATAAGATAGTCCCATGCTGCGAGTTGTTTCATGCCATAAATAGACACGGACACTCAAAAAATCCGTTGGACAAGCGGATTCACATCTCTTACAACCTACACAATCCTCGGTTCTTGGTGCGGAAGCAATTTGCTTAGCTTTACATCCGTCCCACGGTATCATTTCCAACACATCCGTAGGGCAAGCTCGTACACATTGAGTACACCCTATACATGTATCATAAATTTTTACTGAATGTGACATTGAATCTATAACAGCCCGGGTTTGAACATCAAAAATTTTCAATCTGGTATAGAAGTAGTAGTTATATTGTAGACACCAGACGAAGCAGTGGTTTACTAAAATTGGAAGAATCAATATTTTTCTAAATCTGCTTATAAGAAAAAGCCAAGAGACTTTAATTTTCGTTTAAAAAATTATAATCATACGAGTCGGGTGTGTGAATGAAAATGGTCCAACAAAATAAATTGATATTCAAATCAATATATAAATATCTAAAATTAAATCTAAATAAAATTAAATTATTTAGATTTAATTAAATTTATATTATTATAAATTAGTTTAGTATTAATTATACTTTACTAATCTAGTAAAATAGTCAAATTAAATCAATTTGATATTGAATCAAATTTCATATATATATATCATATATTATAGTTTCTTAGTTATTATATATACTATATATTTTACATGTTTGTTATATATACACGTTATATATATATAATATTAATCTTATATTTTTCTTATATTTTTTTATTTTTATTTAATTTTATATATATTATATATATTATATTATTTATATTATTATTTATATTAAATTTCTATATCTATAGATTATTTATCTAATTTATCTAATTAATATAGAAATATAATAACTAATTTTTTAGTATATGATCATGATAATTTTAATTAATTATTCAACAAATTCAATTGGTTGATACGCGTTGATTTTTTGTTTCGATGAATCGACGAAACAATAGCAAGTCCAATAGCAGCTTCTGCAGCTGCAACGGCTATAATAAATATTGAGAAAATGTTCCCTTTTAATTGTCGACTATCAAATATATCAGAAAATGTTACGAGATTAATATTAACCGAATTTAGTATAAGCTCAAGACACATAAGTGCTCTAACCATGTTTCGACTTGTGATCAATCCATAGAGACCAATAGCAAATAAATAGACACTCAAAAAAAGTACATGCTCGAACATCATTGACTAACTCCTTATCAATCTCAATTCATTTTAATATCAACAATTCAAGGGATTCAATTAACTAGAAGTTATAATTACAAAACAAAAGAAAGTAAACAAATTTAACTAAAATTATTAAACCTTTTGATTTTATTATATTATATATTTAATTTCATATTTAAAATTTTTATAACTCTAATTTTTTTTATTCTAACTATATTTATTATTGGCGAGCCATAGTAATTACACCTATCAAGGAAACTAAAAGAATTATTGAAATTAGTTCAAAGGGAAGATAAAAATCTGTCGATAAATGAATCCCAATTTGTTGAACAGTACTTATTAGGTCCTGTTCTATAATCTGGTTTGATCTTGTAGTCCAAATAATTCCATACCATGATGTATCTGATATAATAGTAATCAGTGAAAAAAAAATACTTATACAAACCAGTGAAGTGACTCCATCTCCAACGGTACAAAAATATGAATCATTAGAATATTCGGAACCATTCATGAACATTACCGCAAAGATAATTAAAACATTTATGGCTCCCACATAAATAAGAAGCTGTGCAGCAGCCACAAAAAAGGAGTTTGATGAAATATAGAATAAAGATATACAAACAAGAACCAACCCCAACGAAAAAGCAGAATAAATAGGATTGGTAAGTAATACAACTCCCATACCCCCTAATAGAAGAACTGACCCCAGAAATGCTACAAGAATATCATGTGTTGGTCCTGGTAAATCCATTATGTATAAAATGTCCACAAAAAAAAATAAGTCAAATCATGACTTTACTAAATAGTCAAGGAAAAAGGTTTATCCAATTTATGATACCTTCCTAATTGAATTAAATCTTAATATGGATATAACTATATAGAATATATAGAATATAGATAATTAGTTATCTATTATATATATATAATAGATAACTAATTATTGGACTAATTACACTTACTTTATTTATCCAAAAGAAAAAACTTTAGAATTGTATATTTTGAAATTCTCGCGATAAATAAAATTTATTATTATAATTAGTTTAAATAAAAGAATGATTCTCAAAAATAAATAAATAGTATTATATTTGTAGTTATTGACAAAAAAAGCTTTGATCCTTTATATCAAAAAAATTTTAGTAATTGGTAATCGTTCTTGAATCAAGGGATTTATCTTTATCGATTTTTATTTGAGTTGAATTCATAACTATTTGAATTGTATAATCTTCAATTACTGATATTGGTAACCGACCCAATGCAATTTGATTATAGTTCAATTCGTGACGATCATAAGTAGAAAGTTCATATTCTTCAGTCATTGATAAACAGTTTGTTGGACAATACTCGACACAGTTACCACAAAATATACAGACCCCAAAATCAATACTATAATTAAGTAATTGTTTCTTTTTCATATCTCTTTCCAATCTCCAATCAACAACAGGTAGATCTATTGGGCATACACGAACACATACTTCGCAAGCAATACACTTATCAAATTCAAAGTGAATTCGACCGCGAAAACGTTCTGACGTAATTGATTTTTCATAAGGATATTGAATAGTTACAGGTAAACGATTTGTGTGAGATAAGGTAATTATGAAACTTTGACCAATGTACCTTGTAGCCCGTATTGTTTGTTGACCATAATTCATGAACCCAGTCACCATTGGAAACATATTGTAGATATCCATGAATAAATTGATGTTTCTTTCTCTTGTTTGAAAGGGGTTATGAATCTAGAATATTCTTATCGTATTCTATTATTTAATTTATAGCGAAACAAGTTGAGAAGAAGTTGTCAATAATAGATTACCCAAAGAAATAGGTAAAAGAAATTTCCATCCAAGATTTAATAGCTGGTCCATTCTCATCCTGGGTAAAGTCCATCTTGTTGTGATAGAAATGAATATAAACAAATAAGCTTTAGCTAATGTAACAAGGATACCAATTGTCATTCCAAAGACTCCAGCTATTTTTTTTATTCCGAAAAGTTCAGGAACAGATATATATGGAATAGATAACTTCCACCCACCTAAGTAAAGAATCGTTACAAATAATGAAGAAACTAATAGATTTAGGTACGAAGCAAGATAAAATAAACCAAATCTGATACCTGAATATTCCGTTTGATAACCTGCTACTAATTCTTCTTCCGCTTCTGGTAAATCAAAGGGCAATCTCTCACATTCAGCTAGAGAAGAAATTATGAAAACCATAAATCCTATGGGCTGACGCCACAGATTCCACCCCCCAAAACCATATTTGGACTGTGTTTCAACTATATCAACTGTACTTGAACTATTAGATAATTATAGTCGATAAAAACAGCATTGTTCCCATCGCTATTTCAAAACCGTACATGAGACCTCAGCCTCATACGGCTCCTCTATGGCCACAAATAAATGTAAGGACTGGTTCGGTCTTATCACTTCCTTTTGTTTTAGGGTAGAAAAAAAGATCTGTCGGAGAGTCCCAAATTAAACCAATGAAATTCCGTTCGCAAAAATAAGAAAAAAAAAGGCTTCGGAATTCATCTCATCCCTTATAATCAAAGCATATTTTTCTTTGTTTTGTTCGGTAATAATTTAAACTATTTAATCAAATATTCGTTATATGAATAAAAAAAAAATTAATAAAATAATTAGAGGAATTTTTCATAAATTAAATAATGATAAGAATTTCATCTATTTGGATGTATATGCATAGGAAAAAGAATAAATAAAGATTTTTTTTTTTATTCATTCGAATATTATATTCCATTTCTTTTATTTTATTCCTGTTCTTCTATCTCAGAGGCGGGTACTTTGAAAAAATAAATAAAGGATTAATTCGTTCTGAATAGTTATTTTTTTTTTATCAGTGAATAGGAGTATTACTCTAGATCGGAATCATAGGAAAGTACTGCTTGATCATTTCTACCAATTTAAAGTCTCTATTATGATTCATTTTATGCAGAAATATCTTTATTTTTTTTTTGATACCTTACCTTATATTATCTCCATTACTAATCTTTTGTGTACTTTTGTGTTCCTAATTGTCCACTGATTTTTGATTGATCTACGGCATGTTAATAAATACAAGACAGTAATGAAAACTCCATACAGTCGATCTTTTATACCCGCTTCAAGATATGATGACGAATCTCAATCTTGGGATAACCATTTTACACGGCTTATGTTTACTTCAATTTTATTCTTGTACATATGAAGTGAGATTTTATCTTCTTACTGCAAATTTCTAAGTTGTTTTGTTTCACTCATATAACTATTTGGTTTAACTCATTGACCTGAATCATGAATAAAAAAAAATATCCATTCAATTCATTCAACTTTTTTCCTAGAAGTAAAGGAAAGAAGTATAAATTTTATATTCAACGAATCACACGTAGAGATATTGATAATACACATAGAGTTAATGGTATTTCATAACTAATGGATTGAGCAGCAGCTCGCAGACCACCTGAAAAAGAATATTTATTATTCGATCCATACCCTGACATAAGAAGCCCAATAGGAGCAATACTTGAAATGGCGATCCATAAAAAAACACCTATACTTAGATCGGCTAAAACAAGGCGATACCCAAAAGGGATTACTAAATAACTTACTAGAATCGATATGACTACTATAGACGGTCCAATACTAAACAAACGAAGATCTCCTCTAGACGGGAGAAGATCTTCTTTTAAAAGTAGTTTAGTTCCATCTGCCAAAGCTTGAAGAATTCCCAACGGGCCAGCATATTGAGGCCCAATACGTTGTTGTAGCGCTGCAGATATTTCTCTTTCCAACCACACAATTACTAGTACCCCTATTGTAATTCCCAATATAAGGATTAAAATGGGTACAAAAGTCCATATGAGCCCATGAACCTCTTTTAAGGATTCCGATGTAGAAAAAGAATTGATAGTTTGTACTTCTGTCGTATCAATTATCATTTCAACGATCAACTTCTCCCATAATGATATCTATACTACCTAGTATCGTCATGATATCAGCCAATTTCATTCTTTTAACTAGTTGAGGAAGAATTTGCAAATTTATGAAACCGGGTGGACGAATTTTCCATCTCCAAGGGAAAATACTATTGTCTCCTATCAAATAAATTCCTAATTCCCCCTTTGGGGCTTCCACTCTTACGTAAAGTTCTTGTTTCGACAATTCAAAATTGGGTGAAGGTTTTTTACTAATAAATCTATATTCAAAATCATTCCATTCGGAATTTTTTGCTCTACCAAAGCGCCGGACTTCTAAATTTTCATAGGGTCCGCCAGGAATTCCTTCTAGGGCCTGTTGAATTATTTTTATGGATTCCCTCATTTCACCCATTCGTACTAAATAACGAGCTAATGAATCTCCTTCTTTTTGCCATTGGACTTCCCAATCGAATTCATTGTAACATTCATAATTATCAATTTTACGAAGATCCCATTGTATTCCAGAAGCTCGTAACATTGGTCCCGATAAACTCCAGTTTATCGCTTCCTCCCCACCAATAATGCCCACTCCTTCGACTCGCTCCAAAAAAATAGGATTTTGCGTAATAAGTTTTTGATATTCAAGAATCCTTGTTAAAAAATAATCACAAAAATCTAAACATTTATCTATCCAGCCATAAGGTAGATCGGCTGCTACGCCTCCTATGCGGAAATAATTATGCATCATTCGCATACCTGTGGCAGCTTCGAATAAATCATATATCAATTCCCTCTCTCTAAAAATATAAAAAAAGGGAGTCTGTGCACCGATATCCGCCATAAAAGGTCCAAGCCATAACAAATGAGAAGCTATACGACTCAGCTCCAGCATAATTACTCTGATATAGCTAGCCCTTTTAGGTACTTGAACATTTTCCAGTTGTTCTGGTGCATTTACCGTTATTGCCTCTGTGAACATAGTAGCTAAATAATCCCAACGTGTTACATAAGGCAAATATTGTATGATTGTTCGGTTTTCCGCTATTTTTTCCATACCCCTGTGTAAATAACCCAATATAGGTTCACAGTCAATAACATCTTCACCATCGAGAGTAACAATTAGTCGAAGAACACCATGCATTGATGGGTGGTGAGGACCCATATTAACGATCATGAAATCTTTTTTTTTAGCCGGTACAGTCATACCTTTTCTTCCTTAATTCATTATTTCACGAATTCCTCAAAAAGTAGATTCGTCCAAATGTAAAATCTAATAATTACTAATTCAAAAATCCAAACAATGAAATTAACAATTTTTTGGTTCTCGAATATTCAATTCATCAATTAATTTCTTATAACGCACTCCATTTTTCTTTGACAAATAGGCCAGCATACGTCGACGTTTTCTCAGAATTTTTTGTAGACCTCTTTTTGATAAAAAATCTTTTTTGTGCAATTCCAAATGTGAAGTAAGTCTTCGTATCTTATTTGTGAAACTTAATACTTGAAATTCAACAGAACCTCTGTTTTCTTCTTTTTCTTTTTGTGAAATAAGTGAAATGAATGAATTTTTTACCATAAAAAACTTTTTTTCTTTCTTTTCCACGGATTTTTCCGATTAGGAAAAAGAGAATAATATATATTATTTTTATTATTATAATGTTATTTAATGTTATTTCCATTTTTTTTTTTTAATCTAGTACATACAAAAATAAAAATTTATTCATTTCCAAATAGTTTTTTTATTTGATTCTATCCAAATCCAATTGAAAATTGGATTTGGATAGAAAAGGATAATACATTTACACATTTACCAAAGATAATCTTTTTTTGCACCTAAAAAGATTCTGTGAATTTCTTTCTAGATTGAATTGATACACAAGTAAATACATATTATGTTATGTTTATGTACCAAAGTAGCAAAGTATAACATATATCCTTCACTTTTCATCTACGGAAAATGGCATGTGAATATTGACATGTAACATAAAGTATATCAAATATACTATTAGATAATTAGATAATTCTAAATCGTGTATACATGTGTATCCTTGACATACTGAAATTACTACCATTATTGGTATCAAACCAATAGCGATTCATACAAGCTAAATCTTCTAATCGGTAATTGGGCCAAAGAAACAATTTATATTTTATATTTGAATCTATATTAAGATTAAGACCTTTGTCTTCATTCAGAAATTGTGTGGAGTTTCTTATATTGTTTTCATTGTAAAATATTTTATTTCTATTCACAACATCCCAATTAGGAGAGTTGAAACAAATTAGAATTCTCAATTCTCTACGACGTCTAGGAGATAGAATATTTTCAGGAACAAGGAGATCATAATAATCTGGATTCCCATTCACAAGCATATTTCTATGTTGTTCAGTAGATTTATTAAAATTCTTCTTATTGACATATTTTTTTTTTTTGTATTTTATATTTATTTGGTGATTACTCTTTTCGCCATCGATCAATGAAATATTTATGGTTTGATACATAATTAATTTTCCACCCGTTATAAAAGCTAGACGAGTTGATTTGATAATCAATATTCCTTTTTTTAAAAAGTCTGTAAGAGTTAGATTGTCCTTATTAAGGATTGCATCTAGATCCATCTCTTTTCTTCGAATTAAGGCTAGAGCTATAGAACTTGGATCCATCAATCTAAGTAAGAAACAATATGCCTTGATATTTCTTGTCATTTTATGATTAACGAAGTTGTTCCATCTTAATTGAACAATTAAATATTTATTTAGGAATAAATCTAGTTCTGATTTCTTGCTTTTCTTGCATTGTTTTTTCTTTTTACTTTCAGATCTCACATAATCCTTTTGAAGAGGCTTTTTTTTGTTTTGTTTGTTTGGATCTGACACAAGATTTGTCTTTTCTTCGTTTTTTTCTTGGTTTTTTAATTTTATTAAAATAGAATCTTTGACACTTTTATTTTGACTAATTTTTTTTTTTTCATCTAAATTCTGATTGGAAAGAAGTAATTTGATTGGGATGATCCACGGTTTAATCTTATATGCCTTATATGTATCAAAAGGAAATCTGAATTCCGGAAAGAACCAAAATTTCAGATTTGATTTTTTTTTTTTACAAAAAACTCTTTCCCTTTTTCGATTCATTCCCATCCAATCAAAAAAGTTTTTTTGATTGGAGTTGTTTTTTTTGTATAGATTTGTTTCTTTTTCTTGATGTTTTGAAAGAAAAAAAAGATCTTTTTTTTTCAATTTTTTTATATTAATATTTATTTTTTTAGTCTTAGCTTTTTTTTCAAGTTTAGTACCAATATGTACATTTGTAAAGTGGATAATATCGATATCGTTTACATCAATAGTGTTTTTCGGGTAAAAATGTAGAATTCTACAATCAAAATATTTCCTATTCAGATTTTTATGCTTATTAAAAACATAATTTTTTTCTATGGAATTGATAATTCCATAAAAAAATTCGGGTTTCTGTATGTCGAAATTATATGGAATTTTTTGGTTCCTTTTTAGCTGTAATTTTGGTTTATAAATAGAGGAATCTTTACTATCCCCATAATATATATATTTATGTGATAAAAGATCATATACATATTGCTTTTTTAATTTTTCTTTTTGATTCGGCCATAAATACACTGTATAGAAATTTTCTTTTTTGTAATGAATTGATCGGTCTTTTTCTTTTTTATATGAAGAAAATTTCATTGATTCTTTATTGTGAATCGTACAATTTTGATTGATTTTTTTTCGCCATTTTTTCGCTACTAATACTAATCGAGACCATTTGCTCTGAGATAAATTGTATGCATAATTACCCTTTAACCAGTTTTTCCATTCATTCATTCCAGGCTTCTTTATTTTCTTATACTTATACCTTGATTTGGAGTTAAATATTCCTCGGGTTATAGAATAATACTTTATCTTGTCCTTAATAAAAGGATGGGTACCGCGATATTGAAGTACAGATCTAAAGTGATGGTTGTTAAGTAATTGGGTTTGTGATATTTTGTAAAATACATATGCTTGGGACAAGGAAGATAAATCGTAATAAGTATTTGAATTATTACTAGGATTAGAAAAGTCCTTTTCTTTTTCTATAGTCGAAATCAAGTTCATTGTATGTTGATCTGTTTCATCAATTCCTTCTTGATTTCTTTCATCGTTGTAAATGGATTCATTGATAATTTTTTTTGTTGAAAGTTGTGCATTGACCTTCGAAATGCTAACCATACATAGCAGGATATCCATGTATATTTTTTCAATGAAAGATTTCATAAAATAATGTGATTTGCATATTAATCGAGTATTTATTCTTTTGAATATCCGCCAAATATCTTTCTTTAATTCTGGTCTTTTATCATCATAGGCTGGAACTTTTTTTTTCTTTTCTTTTGCGATTTCTTCTATTTGATTCCTGATTATGATTGTCTTATCAGCAAGATCTTTCATTTCATTTTCTATGAATAAAAAATTTGTCCAATTCATAGATTGAATTTGCATGGTCGATTCAGGAATAATCTTATTATTATCTTTTGAATCTTTTGCATTTTCATTTGGTTCATATACTTTCACCTTCTTGAATTCAAATAAAGAAATTGGGTTTACTTTTTCAAGTTTATTCATTATTCGTTTTAGAACTGGAAAAATTTTGATAACCCATGGTTTTGAAACTTTTACTTTTAGAGGTAGAAAATAATTCTTTTTCACTTTTCGAATATTTTTTTTTAGTTCTTTATATATGGGTTCAAAAAAAGAAGGTAGGGTTCGGGCAGGACCAAAAGGAAGTTCTGTTTCCGTTCCCCAAACTGTTAAAAAACTAGAATTTTCTTGTTTTACTTTTTTTTTCATTGGATCTCCATGATGAGATCGTAGTTTAGATCTTCGCCAAGGTTTTAAACGGAAAGGAAATAGAATTTTTACCTGAAGACCATCTGTTAACCAATCTTGAGGAAATTCTGTTTCTGATAGTGGAATACCATTATACGTACATTTAACATGCATTTCACTCTTCCAGTCCTTAAAATCCTCATACCACTCGGGGTATTGGAATAATAACATACGTCCAACATTTTTAGCTATTATCAATGAAGGCAATATAATGTTTTTTCTAAGAAAAGCGTGGATCAGGAGTATCAAACTTCTTATTGCTTGAGCAAATATAACGCTATCCCAAATTTCTGCTATTGCCATTCGTTCATTTTCTTCTTCTCTCTTCTTCTCGTTTTCATCGAGAGCCTTCAGAGTTTTCTTCATCTTTTCTTTCTCAAAATCGTCAATTTTTAATTCCGTTTTTGGTTTTTTCTTCGCAAAATTCCTAAAAATAGACTTAATATTTTGATCGATCTTGTTTAAAAGAGAAAAAAAAAATATGTTTTCTACTCGATCAAAAAAAAGCGGAGAATTTACATATGCTTGGAATGTGTTCCAAATAACTGTTTTACGTCTTTGAGCGCGTAAGGATCCTTTGATTAGACCTCGACGAAAATCAGGTTGTTGTGAGTAACGTATCAAAGCCAACTCGTTTATTTCATCATCGTTAGTCTCGGGATTCACGCTGTAGTCAGTATAAATCACCACTCGTCTGGCTTTTCTTGTACGAATTTCCTGATCTTGTTTCATTAGTTGCTCATGTTCATCTTCTTCATCTTCATCCTGTGCTAGTGCTTCTAACTCTTCAGTTAGTTTGTATAACCGTTGAGGAATTTTTTGAATGATTTTTTCTTTAAGGATTTCTTCTCCTTCTTCAATGATTTCTTCTCCATTGGTTGTAATTATATCGAATACGGATTTCAAAGATTTTGCTTTATTTTCTGAATTTATTTTTATTTCTTCTTCCAATAAAGAAGATTTTTTCAAATGAGAATTGGGTATGTACTCAAAAGATAATTGATCAATTGACGTTAACGAATTAATAATATAATTCCATGGTGATTTTTCATTAAGTGGATTTTTTTCATGTTCAAATTCTTGGTAATTATTAGAAATAGAAAATAGCCCATGAAGCTTATTTATCCAAACTATTTTCGTGGAATTTTCTTTCGAAGTAATTAAATGATTCATGGTTGTATGTGAATAGAATTTGTTTATTTTTCCACGATATGCGCCATTCAAAAGAGGATCATATGCTTTTGGCAAGTATT